AATTTCATATTAAAATTATAATAATTTCATATTAAAATTATAATAATTTCATATTAAAATTATAATAATTTTACCAATTTATTTTATTTATTAATAAATATAATTATAATAATTAATTTATTATAAATTTATGAAAATTTTTATAAAGTTTTATTTTAGCTTATTAATTTATTTTTAATTTAATTTATATGTAAATTTTTGTATAAATTTTTGTTTATTTTAATAATATATAAAAATTTTTTTTTTCGCAATAATTAATATTATTAATTAAAGAAATTTAGAAAAAGTAATATTATAAAAGTAAAGTATTAACAAAATTTGTGCCAGCAGTTGCGGTTATACTAATAATACAAATAAATTTATATTAATTAAAGTTAAATAAATTATAATTATTTAAAATATAAATAAATTTATTAGGTGAAATTTTTAAATTTATGTAAAATTTTATTTATTTTTAATTAAAACTTGAAAATTTTAATAAAAAACTAGGATTAGATACCCTATTATTTTTGATTTAAATAATAAAAATTAAGGTAGTAATAGTTATTTTCTTTAAACTTAAAAAATTTGGCGGTATTTTAGTCTATTCAGAGGAATTTGTTTTTTAATCGATAATCCACGTTGTATCTTACTTAAATTAATTTAGTTTATATATCGTCGTTATTAGGATATTTTATAAAAATGTTAATATTCTAAATTTTTTATTAAAAAAAATATCAGATCAAGGTGTAGCTTATATTTAAGTAAAAATGAATTACAATAAAATTATTTAAATGAATATAAATTTTAAAATTTTATTGAAAGTGGATTTGATAGTAAGATTATATAGATTAATAATTTGATTTTAGCTCTAAAATATGTACATATCGCCCGTCACTCTTATTATTAAAATAAGATAAGTCGTAACATAGTAGATGTACTGGAAAGTGTATCTAGAATGCGATTTAAAGCTTATTAAGTAAAGTATTTCATTTACATTGAAAAGGTTTTTGTGCAAATCAATATAAATTGATTAATATTTGTTTATTAAATTTTAAATTATTAAAAATAATTATAAAATTGATTGGTTTTAGTAATTTTTAAAGAAAAAATAATTTTTATTATAGTTTAATAGTATTGTAAAAGAAAATTGAAATATATATAAAATAAATTTTATTAAAAAAGAAAATTTAATTTATTGTATCTTGTGTATCAGGGTTTATTTAATAAAAATTCATAATAATTAATTTTCTCGATTTTAAAAGATTTAATATATTATAAAAGTTATTATAATAAAATTATTTTAAATAATATATTAGAAATGAAATGTTATTCGTTTTTAAAGGTATCTAGTTTTTTAAGAAATAAATTTAATTTATAAATTTTATATTATTTTAAATTAATAATTAATTTAAATAATTATTTAATTTTAATATTTTATGGGACAAGCTATAAAATAAAATTATTAAAAATGATTTAATAATTTATAATAAATATAAATTTAGAAATAGTTATTATTTATAAAAGTGTTATAATTTATTTTATGATTGAAATTATTTATTTAATTTTAATTATTTATTAAAATATTTATTTTAATTATTTAAATAAATTAATAATGATAAAATTAGTATATAAATTTATATTAATAATAAAAATTGAAAAATTTTTTTAAAGAATTCGGCAAAATTATATATTTGCCTGTTTAACAAAAACATGTCTTTTTGATTTTTTGGAAAGTTTAACCTGCCCACTGATTAATTTAAATGGCCGCAGTATATTAACTGTGCAAAGGTAGCATAATCATTAGTTTTTTAATTGAAGGCTAGTATGAATGGTTGGACAAAATATTAACTGTTTCATATTAATTTATAATAAAATTTTATTTTTTAGTAAAAAAGCTAAAATTAATTTAAAAGACGAGAAGACCCTATAAAGCTTTATATTAATTTTTATTATAATTTCATAGAATTTATTTATTTATTATAAATATTGATATTTTATTGGGGTGATATTAAAATTTAATTAACTTTTAATTTTTTTTTCATTATTTTATGAATAATTGATCCGTTATTAACGATTAAAAGAATAAGTTACTTTAGGGATAACAGCGTAATTTTTTTGGAGAGTTCATATTAATAAAAAATATTGCGACCTCGATGTTGGATTAAGATATAATTTTAGGTGTAGTTGCTTAAATTTTAAGTCTGTTCGACTTTTAATTCTTACATGATCTGAGTTCAAACCGGTGTAAGCCAGGTTGGTTTCTATCTTTAAAAAATTAAAGTATTTTAGTACGAAAGGATTTTATATTTAATATAAAAATATTATAATGATTGAATATAATTAATTTTTAATTTACTGTTTTGGCAGATTAGTGCAATAGATTTAGAATTTATTTATGTAATATTTTACAAATAGTACTTGTTGTTTATAGAAAATATTTTATTTATTATTAGAAGTTTAATATTAATTATTTGTATTTTAGTAAGAGTTGCTTTTTTAACTCTTTTAGAACGAAAAGTATTAGGTTATATTCAAATTCGTAAAGGTCCTAATAAAGTTGGATTAATAGGAATTTTTCAGCCTTTTTGTGATGCAATTAAATTATTTACTAAAGAACAAACTTATCCTATATTATCTAATTATATTTCTTATTATTTTTCACCTATTTTTTCTTTATTTTTATCTTTGTTAGTATGGATATGTATACCTATATTTGTAAAATTATTTTCTTTTAATTTAGGATTATTTTTTTTTTTATGTTGTATAAGTATAGGAGTTTATACTGTGATAATTGCTGGATGATCTTCTAATTCAAATTATTCTTTATTGGGGGGATTACGATCTGTAGCACAGACAATTTCTTATGAAGTTAGTATAGCTTTAATTTTATTAAGATTTATTTTTTTAATTGGAAGTTATAATATATTAATATTTTATAAGTATCAAATATTTATTTGATTTTTATTTATTTTATTTCCTTTTTCTTTAGTATGATTTAGAATTTCTTTAGCTGAAACTAATCGTACCCCTTTTGATTTTGCTGAAGGAGAATCAGAATTAGTTTCAGGGTTTAATGTAGAATATAGAAGAGGAGGATTTGCTTTAATTTTTTTAGCAGAGTATGCAAGTATTTTATTTATAAGTATAATTTTTTGTTTATTATTTTTAGGGGCTGATGTATATAATTTTTTTTTTTTTTTTAAATTAATATTAATTTCTTTTATATTTATTTGAGTTCGAGGAACTTTACCTCGATTTCGATATGATAAATTAATATATTTAGCTTGAAAGAGTTTTTTGCCTTTTTCTTTAAATATATTATTATTTTTTTTAGGATTAAAAGTTTTTATAATTATTTAATAATTTTTTTTAGTAGTATTTAAAGTTAATAGAAAGGTTAATTTCTATCTTATATTTTCAAAATATAAACTTATTCAAGTTCATTAACTAATTTAATTTAATAGATTATCTCACCATTTATTAATTAAAGGATTTATTATAAAATAAGAAAAATAAATTATAGTTAAAATTTGACCAATAATAATATAAGGATTTTCAACAGGACGAGCTCCAATTCATGTTAATAAAAAAACAATAATTACTATTAATCAAAAAAAAAAATTATTAATTGGGTAAAATTGTATTCCTTGAAATTTTCTTAAATGATAAAAGGGTAAAATTATTAAAATTGCAATTGATAGAACTAATGCAATTACTCCTCCTAATTTATTTGGAATTGATCGTAAAATTGCATAAGCAAATAAAAAATATCATTCAGGTTTAATATGAATTGGGGTAACTAAAGGATTAGCAGGAATAAAATTATCTGGGTCTCCTAATAAATAGGGATTAATTAATACTAATAATATTAATAATATAATTATTAATATAAATCCAACAATATCTTTATATGTAAAATAAGGATGGAAAGGAATTTTTCTTAAATTTGAATTTAATCCTAAAGGATTATTAGATCCAGTTTCATGTAGAAATAAAATATGAATTATAGTAGTTGCTAAAATAATAAAAGGAAAAATAAAATGAAATGTAAAAAATCGTGTTAATGTGGCATTATCAATTGCAAATCCTCCTCAAATTCATTGAACTAATTCAATTCCAATATAAGGAATTGCTGATAATAGGTTTGTAATAACTGTAGCACCTCAAAAAGATATTTGTCCCCAAGGTAAAACATAACCTATAAAAGCTGTTCCTATTATTAAAAATAAAATAATTACTCCAATTAGTCAAGTAGAAGTAAATTTATAAGAATTATAATAAATTCCTCGACCAATATGTAAATAAATACAAATAAAGAAAAATGATGCTCCATTAGCATGTAATGTTCGTAATAATCAACCATAATTAACATTACGACAAATATGATTGATTCTATCAAAGGCTAAATTAATATCAGCAGTATAATGTATTGCTAAAAATAATCCTGTAATAATTTGAATTAATAAACATAAAAATAATAAAGATCCAAAATTTCATCATATAGAAATATTAATAGGAGTAGGTAAATCAATTAATGACGAATTGATAATATTTAAAATAGGATGTTGAATTCGTATTGGTTTATTCATTAATTAATTAAATATTGGTCGTAAAGGTCCTTTAAATAATTTAGTAATTTTTACAATAGTAATTAATGTAATTAATAAATAGTTTATTAATAAAATATTTATTAAATTTGTTGGAAAATTATATAATTTATTAAGAGATAAATAATTTTCTATAATATAAGAGTTTAAATTAAAATTAGATATTATTTCGATATTTTTATATTGAATTATTTTATTTTTATCTATTAATAATAAAGTGAATATAAATAATATTAATATAAGTAATGAAATAATAATTAATTTTATAGATAAAGAAAATATTTCATTTGAAGCTAATGAAGTAATATAAATAAATAATACTAATATTCCCCCTAAAAATACTAAAAATAAAATGTAAGAAAATCAAAAAGTTTTGGAAATTAATCCTGTAATTAAAGAAATTAAAATAGTTTGGATTAATAAAATAAATCCTATAGCTAATGGGTGTTTTATAAATATAAAAATTACATTAAAAGTAAATATTATGGAAAATAAAATTCATTGTATAATATCAAGAAATAGTTTAAAAAAAATATTAATTTTGGAGATTAAGGATAAAAAAAAATTTTTTTTTCTTGAAGTTTTAAAAGATTTATTCTTATTTTTGATTTACAAGACCAATGTTTTTTTAAACTATTAAAACAAATGTTTATTTTAAATTTATCAGTAATTTTATTTTTTATAGGGGTATTAAATTTTATTTCTAATCGTAAACATTTATTATCTATATTAATAAGATTAGAATATATTGTTTTAAGATTATTTTTATTATTATTTATTTATTTAAATATAATTATATTTGAAAATTTTTTTAGAATAATATTTTTAGTTTTTAGTGTTTGTGAAGGTTCATTGGGTCTTTCTATTTTAGTTTCTATAATTCGAACTCATGGTAATGATTATTTTCAAAGATTTAATATTTTACAATGTTAAAATTAATTATAATAATTTTTTTTTTATTGCCTTTATGTTTTATTAATAATTCTTATTGAATGGTTCAAAATTTAATTTTTTTTTTCTCTTTTATTTTTATTATTATAAATAATTATGAAAATTATTTTATATCAATTTCTTATTTATTTGGTTGTGATTTAATTTCTTATGGTTTAATTTTATTAAGTTTTTGAATTATTTCTTTAATATTAATAGCTAGTGAATCTATTTTTAAATATATAAATTATATAAATTTATTTCAATTAAATATTGTTTTTTTATTAATTTTTTTAGTTTTAAGTTTTAGTAGTATAAATTTATTTATATTTTATATATTTTTTGAAAGTAGATTAATTCCAACATTATTTTTAATTTTAGGTTGAGGATATCAACCTGAACGTTTACAAGCAGGAATTTATTTATTATTTTATACTTTATTAGTTTCTTTACCAATATTAATTGGAATTTTTTATATTTATTATAATTCAAGAGTAATAAATTTTTATTTATTAAATAATTTTAATTATAATTTTGAAATTTTATATTTTTCATTATTATTGGCTTTTTTAGTAAAAATACCTATATTTTTAACTCATTTATGATTACCAAAAGCTCATGTTGAAGCTCCAGTTTCAGGATCTATAATTTTAGCAGGAATTATATTAAAATTAGGAGGATATGGTTTAGTACGAGTTTTTTCTTTTTTACAGATTGTTGGGTTAAAGTATAATTTTATTTGAATTAGAATTAGATTAATTGGAGGATTTTTAATTAGTTTAATTTGTCTTCGACAAGTTGATTTAAAGGCATTAATTGCATATTCTTCTGTTGTTCATATAAGTATTGTATTATCTGGATTAATAACATTAAGATATACTGGAATATGTAGTAGATATACTTTAATAATTGCTCATGGATTATGTTCTTCAGGATTATTTTGTTTAGCTAATATTAGTTATGAGCGATTAGGTAGACGAAGTTTATTAATTAATAAAGGTTTATTAAATTTTATACCTTCTATAGCATTATGGTGATTTTTATTGAGATCTGCTAATATAGCGGCTCCTCCAACATTAAATTTATTAGGTGAAATTTTATTAATTAATAGAATTGTTAGTTGATCATGAATTTCTATATATATATTATCTTTATTATCTTTTTTTAGTGCTGCTTATACTTTATATTTATATTCTTATACTCAACATGGAAAGGTTTTTGAAGGGTTATATTCTTTTAGAGGAGGATTTATACGAGAGTTTTTATTATTAATTTTACATTGATTTCCATTAAATTTGTTAATTATAAAAAGTGATATTTGTATATTATGATTATAATTTAAATAGTTTAAAAAATATTGATTTGTGGTATCAAAGATGAAAGTTATTTTCTTTAAATTATGAAAAATTTATCAATTTGTAATATTAGATTTGTAATTTTATTATTATTAAGATTAATAACTTTTTTTTTAGGAATATATATTATTTTTATAGATTATGCAATTTTTATTGAATGAGAAATTATTTCTTATAATTCAATAAATATTATTATAACTTTATTATTTGATTGAATAAGTTTAATATTTATATCTTTTGTTTTAATAATTTCTTGTTTAGTAATTTTTTATAGAAAAGAATATATAGCAATAGATTATAAAATGAATCGATTTATTTTATTAGTATTAATATTTGTTACTTCTATAATTTTATTAATTATTAGTCCTAATTTAATTAGAATTTTATTAGGTTGAGATGGTTTAGGATTAGTATCTTATTGTTTAGTAATTTATTTTCAAAATTTAAAATCTTTTAATGCTGGTATATTAACTGCTTTATCAAATCGAATTGGAGATGTAGCTTTATTATTAAGAATTGCTTGAATATTAAATTATGGAAGATGGAATTATATTTTTTATTTAGAATTTATAAAAAATAGATATGAAATAAATATTATTTATATATTAGTAATTTTAGCGGGAATAACAAAAAGAGCACAAATTCCTTTTTCTTCTTGATTACCAGCTGCTATAGCAGCTCCTACACCCGTTTCAGCATTAGTTCATTCTTCTACTTTAGTAACAGCTGGAGTATATTTATTGATTCGATTTAATATTTTAAATAGTTATATAATAATTAGTAATTTATTATTATTATTAGCTAATTTAACTATATTTATATCAGGATTAGGGGCAAATTATGAATTTGATTTAAAAAAAATTATTGCATTATCTACTTTAAGACAATTAGGGTTAATAATAAGTATTTTATGTATAGGAAATTATAAATTAGCTTTTTTTCATTTATTAACTCATGCTTTATTTAAAGCATTATTATTTATATGCGCAGGATCAATTATTCATAATATAAATAATAATCAAGATATTCGTTTAATAGGGGGATTAAGATTTATAATACCATTAAGTTGTTCGTGTTTTAATGTTGCTAATTTAGCTTTATGTGGAATACCTTTTTTAGCAGGATTTTATTCAAAAGATTTAATTTTAGAGATAGTATCTTTTTCTTATTTAAATTTTTTTTCTTTTTTTTTATATTTTATTTCTACGGGTTTAACAGTATGTTATTCCTTTCGTTTAATTTATTATTCAATGTCAGGGGATTTAAATTTTTTTAGTTTAAATTTATTAAATGATGAAAATTGAATAATATTAAAGAGTATATTAGGTTTATTATTATTAAGAATTGTTGGAGGTAGTATATTGAATTGGTTAATTTTTTTTTCCCCAATTATTATTATTATTCCTTTTTATTTAAAAATATTAACTATATTTGTTTGTTTATTAGGAGGATTATTAGGTTATCTAATTTCAAATGTTAATTTTTTTTATATTAATAAATCTTTTAATTTTTATAATTTTACTTATTTTTGTAGTTTTATATGATTTATACCTTATATTTCAACTTATGGAATTATTAATAAATTATTAATAATTGGTAAAATAATAAGAATATCTTTTGATCAAGGTTGATCTGAATATTTTGGGGGACAAAAGTTATATTTTTTATTAATAAAAAATTCTCAATTAAATCAAATTTTACAAAATAATAATTTAAAAATTTATATAATATCTTTTGTTTTTTGAATAATGATTATTTATTTATTAATAATTTATTTTTATTCAAATAGCTTATAAATTAGAGTATAATATTGAAGATATTATGGAGATTATTATTATTATCTTTGAATATAATAATTAATTTTGTGAATTTTTATTAGTATATATATATATATATATATATATATTTATAAAAATTTATTATTTTATTTTTATAATGAAAGTATAATGTTTTTATTAAACTATATAAATTTTAAGAAGTATAAATGGAGTTTAACCATTAAAATATAAAGTTAGCAGCTTTTATTAGTACTTCATACTTCTTTAATTGGAATTATTTATTCAATATTATCATTAACAGTGATAAACCTCTAGATTTGGTTTCAATTAATATATATATATATATATAAAAAAAAATAAGGGTATTTATTACCTATAATTAGGTCGAAACTAAATGCAATATATTGCTTCATATTTATAAGGAAGATTGAATATTTTCAATACTTTTTAATTGCAAATTAAATGTTATATTTAACTACAACCCTTTCTTAATTTAATTAATTAGATCAATTTAATATTCCTTGATTTCATTCATGATATAGACCAATTAATAAAATAGTAATAAAAATTATAGTTGTTATAGTTCATATAATTAAATTTGAAATTTTTATAATTAAAATAATTGGTAAAATTAAAGCAATTTCTACATCAAAAATTAAAAAAATGATAGTAATTAAAAAAAATCGTAGAGAGAAAGGAATACGAGCTGAAGATTTAGGATCAAATCCACATTCGAAAGGAGATGATTTTTCTCGATCAACAATAATTTTTTTTGATAAAGTTGAAGCAATAAATATTATTAATAAAGAAATAATTAGAATAATAAGACTAATCTCTAAGATTGATAAAATTATTTATACTATATTATATATTATAGGCTTTATGATTGGAAGTCAAATATACTATTTATATTATATAAATAATTAATAATTTAATTTCCTCATCAATAAATTGAAATATATAAAAATAATCAAACAATATCTACAAAATGTCAATATCATGCAGCAGCTTCAAATCCAAAATGATGATTTTTTGAAAAGTGACTATTTAAGTGGCGTATTAAACAAATAAATAAAAATGTTGTTCCAATTAATACATGAATTCCATGAAATCCTGTTGCTACAAAAAAGGTGGATCCATAAACAGAATCTGCAATTGTAAATGAAGCTTCAATATATTCATAAGCTTGTAAAATAGTAAAATAAATTCCTAAAATTACCGTAAAAAATAATCCTTGTGTTGTTTGAGAATAATTTCTTTTTATTAATCTATGATGTGCTCAAGTTACAGTAATTCCTGAAGTTAATAAAATGATTGTATTTAATAAAGGAATTTGAAATGGATTAAAAGGAATAATTCCAATAGGAGGTCATATTATTCCTAATTCAATAGTAGGAGATAAACTTCTATGAAAAAATGCTCAAAAAAAAGAAACAAAAAATAATACTTCTGATAAAATAAATAAAATTATACCTCATCGTAGTCCTGTAACTACTATATTAGTATGTAATCCTTGATAAGTTCTTTCTCGAGATACATCTCGTCATCATTGAAAAATAGTAATAATAGTAATAAAATTTCCTAATAATAATAAGGAATAATCATATTGATGAAATCATTTTACTAAACCAGAAACTATAACTATAGCTCCAATTGATGCTGTTAAAGGTCATGGACTATAATCTACTAAATGAAATGGGTGATTTGAATGAGTTGACATTATAGTTAATTAATTTCTCTAGAGTATAGTGTTATAAGTACTGCAAATACATAAGATTGAATTATAGCAACAGCTGATTCTAAAATTAATAAAGCAATTTGTGCAATAATTAAAAATCTTACTATAATTGTTATTATAGAAGATCCAGTATTTCCTAATAAAGTTAATAATAAATGACCTGCAATTATATTTGCAGTTAATCGAACAGCTAAAGTACCTGGTCGAATTATATTTCTAATTGTTTCAATACATACTATAAAAGGTATTAAAATAGAAGGAGTTCCTTGAGGTACTAAATGAGTAAATATATGTTGAGTATTATTAATTCATCCAAATAGTATAAAACTTATTCATAAAGGTAAAGCTAATGTTAAAGTTAATGTTAAATGACTTGTTCTTGTAAAAATATAAGGGAATAATCCTATAAAATTATTAAATAAAATTATAGAAAATAAAGATACAAAAATAAAAGTAGATCCGTTTATTCTTATAGGGGTTAGTAAAATTTTAAATTCTTTATGAAGTGTAAATAAAATTTTATTTCAAAAAATATAGTAACGAGAAGGTATTAATCAATAAATTGAAGGAATTAAAAAAATTCCTAAAAAAGTTCTTAATCAATTTAATGAAAAATTAAAAATTCTTGAAGAAGGGTCAAATACATTAAATAAATTTGTTATCATTTTCAATTAAATGAATTAATATAAATATTTTTTATTAAATTTGATTTAGGTATAATAGGAGTAAAAAAATAATAATTTATTATATTAAAAATTAAAAAAATAATTGAAAATATAATAAATAAACTTAATCAATTAATTGGAGCTATTTGTGGAATTAAAAAATATTTAATTTAAATAATTTTAATTTGACAAATTAATGTTATTTTTTTTAACTAATTTTTTCATTAGAAGTAATTGCTAATTTACTATTAAATGATTTAAGAGACCAATACTTGCTTTCAGTCATCTAATGAAAAATTTAAATTATTATTAATTCATTTAATAAAATAATTAATTGAAATTCTTTCAATTACAATTGGTATAAATCTATGATTAGCACCACAAATTTCAGAACATTGACCATAAAATAATCTTGGGCGATTAATTAAAAAATTAGTTTGATTTAATCGTCCAGGAGTAGCATCTACTTTAATACCTAATGCAGGAATTGTTCATGAGTGAAGTACATCTGCTGCAGAAACTAAAATTCGAATTTGTGAATTTATTGGTAAAATAATTCGATTATCAACATCTAATAAACGAAAATTATTATTTAATAACTCATTTGTTGGAATTATATATGAGTCAAATTCAATATTATTAAAATCAGAATATTCATAACTTCAGTATCATTGATGTCCAATTGTTTTTAATGAAATTGCAGGTTCATTAATTTCATCTAATAAATAAAGTAATCGTAAAGAAGGTAAAGCAATAAATAATAATACGATAACTGGTAAAATAGTTCAAATAATTTCAATAAATTGTCCATGTAATAAATATCGATTAATATATTTATTAAAAAATAATATAAATATTAAATATCTTACTAATGTAGTAATTATAAATAAAATTAAAAGAGCATGATCATGAAAAAAAATTAATTGTTCCATTAAAGGGGAGGAACTATTTTGTAATCTTAAATTTGCATAAGTTGACATATATTTTTCTAAAAAAAGTAAATTCCTTTATTTATGAAGCTTAAATTCATTGCACTAATCTGCCATATTAGAAATTAGATGTCAATAAAGGCAATTCATAATATCTATGTTCAGCTGGAGGTATATTTTGAAGTCATTCAATTGAAGAATTTAATTGAATAGAAAATAATACTTGTCGTTTAATAATTATACTTTCTCAAATAATATAAAAAAAATATAAAATACTTAATACTGAAATTGTTGAACCAATTGTAGAAATTATATTTCACGTAATATATGCATCTGGATAATCTGAATATCGGCGAGGTATTCCAGCTAATCCTAAAAAATGTTGAGGGAAAAAAGTTATATTTACTCCAATAAATATAATAAGGAATTGATTTTTTAATATTGAAGTATTTAAAGTTAATCCTCTAAATAAAGGGTATCAATGAATAAATCCTGCTATAATAGCAAATACTGCTCCTATTGATAATACATAATGAAAATGAGCTACTACATAATAAGTATCATGAAGAATAATATCTAAAGAGGAATTAGCTAAAATTACTCCTGTTAATCCTCCTACTGTAAATAAAAATACAAATCCTAGTGATCATAAAATGCTTGGAGAATAATTAATTTGGGTTCCATATAAAGTTGCTAATCAACTAAAAATTTTAATCCCTGTAGGAACTGCAATAATTATAGTTGCAGAAGTAAAATAAGCTCGAGTATCTACATCTATTCCTACAGTAAATATATGATGGGCTCATACAATAAACCCTAATAAACCAATTGATAATATTGCATAAATTATTCCTAAAGCTCCAAATGTTTCTTTTTTACCTGATTCTTGTCTAATAATATGGGAAATTATTCCAAATCCCGGTAAAATTAAAATATAAACTTCAGGATGTCCAAAAAATCAAAATAAATGTTGATATAAAATAGGATCTCCTCCTCCTGCAGGATCAAAAAATGATGTATTTAAATTTCGATCTGTTAATAATATAGTAATAGCTCCAGCTAAAACTGGTAAAGATAATAATAATAATAATGCTGTAATAGCAACTGATCAAACAAATAAAGGTATACGATCAAATGTAATTCCTATTGTTCGTATATTAATTACAGTAGTAATAAAATTTACTGCTCCTAAAATTGAAGAAATTCCTGCTAAATGTAAGGAAAAAATTGTTAAGTCAACTGAAGCTCCTCCATGTGCAATAATAGAAGATAAAGGAGGATATACTGTTCATCCTGTTCCAGCTCCATTTTCTACTATACTACTTATCAATAATAAAATTAAAGCTGGAGGAAGTAATCAAAAACTTATATTATTTATTCGTGGGAAAGCTATATCTGGTGCTCCTAATATTAAAGGGACTAATCAATTTCCAAATCCACCGATTATAATTGGTATTACTATGAAAAAAATTATAATAAAAGCATGAGCTGTAACAATTACATTATAAATTTGATCATCTCCAATTAATGATCCAGGATGGCCTAATTCAATTCGAATGAGTATACTTAATGAAGTTCCAAGTATACTTGCTCAAGCACCAAAAATAAAATATAGAGTTCCAATATTTTTATGGTTTGTAGAAAATAATCATTGTTGCAATTTAAATGATTATTGATGATTAAATGACTGAAATTATAGGTAATAAATTGTAAATTTATTCATGAGAAATATCTCTTTAATCAAAAATAAATAAAAAGCTTTATAGTCAATAATGATATTAGACTGCAATTCTAAAGAAGTAATAATTTACTAAGGCTTAAAAGATTATTCTTATATTTATAACTTTGAAGGTTATTAGTTTATTTAACTTAAACCCTTTAAAGTTATAAATTTTATATTTAATATAAATAATATAAAGAAAAAATAATAAATAAACCAAATGAAGATAAAAAAGAAAAAAATATAAAGAATTTTATTTTGATTATATTAAAATTAGAATTTATATTTCAATTAATTTCATAATAATTTAATAAAAAACTTCTATAGGTTAATTTTATATAAAAATATAATGTAATTAATGTTATTATTACTATAAAAATTAATACTATTAATTGATTATTAACAATTAAAGATTGAATAACAATTAATTTTGGAAAAAATCCTAAAAATGGGGGTAATCCTCCTAAAGATAATAAATTAAAAAAAATAAAAAATTTTATTGTTTTTGAATTAAAAAATAATGAAAATAATTGATTTATATGAGAAATTTTAAATATAGTAAATAAAAAAATTATTGTAAAAGTTATAAAAGAATAAATTAAAAAATAAATTATTCAAATTAAATTTCTTTCATAAATTGAAGCTAATATTCATCTTAAATGATTAATTGATGAATAAGCTATTAATTTACGTAAAGAGGTTTGATTTAATCCTCCTAAAGCTCCAATTAATCTTGAAAAAAAAATTCTTATAATAATAAAAGACTTAAAAATAATATATGAAATTAATATTATAGGGGCAATTTTTTGTCAAGTTATTAAAATTAAAGAATTTATTCATGATAATCCTTCAATAACATTTGGGAATCAAAAATGAAAGGGAGCTGCTCCTATTTTTAATAAAAAAGAAGATATGAATATTATTTTTATAAAATTATTTAAAATAATTGAATTTATTATAAATATAATAATAATAAATAATAAAATTGAAGAAGCTAATGCTTGAATTAAAAAATATTTTAATGAAGATTCAGTAGATATTAATTTATTATCACTTATTAGGGGGATAAATGATAATAAATTAATTTCTAATCCTATTCATGCACCTATTCATGAATTTGAACAAATAGAAATTAAAGTTCTTATAATTAAAATTAATATAAATAAAATTTTAGATGAATTATTAAAAATTAAAAAAAAAAGGATTAAAACCTTTATAAATGGGGTATGAACCCAGTAGCTTAATTAGCTTATCTTTTTATTTTTAATAATTTTAAAAATAATATTAATTTCATATTAAAATTTACATGAATAATAGCTTATATTTTAGTGTATGAAGCACAAAAGTTTTTGATACTTTTAGGAATAGTTTAATTCTATTAAATATATGAATATAAAAATTTTTTCTATATGATTTATCCTATCAAGATAATCCTTTTTCAGGCAATTCATAATAATTAATTTTACATGTTTTTTTTTTTTTTTTTTTTTTCTTTATATATATTTTTAAAAAGTAAAATAAAAAAAAAATTATTGTTGTATTTTAATTTTAATAATAAAAATTAGTAAAAAATATAAAACTATATATATATATATATATAATATTATTTAGTATATAAAGTAATTTTTTTTATAGTATAAAATTAGAATAGAGGTGTTTTTTATGTTTAATTATTTTAAAATTAATTATAAAAAAATAATTAATAAT